TTAAAAATAAGCTAAAATATAAAGCTTTTGGGCTCATACCTCAAATATAAAGATTCTCTTTTTTTTAAAAATAAAATAAAAAAAATCCCTCTTTTTGAGAAGGTAAAGTGCCTGAATAAAGGATTATTCTGATAGGATAAATTATGTAGAAATTCTACCTTTATTATATTTTATAGAGTTAAACTATACCTAATAGTATCAAAAACTATTGTGCATCCTACACTAAAATATAATTCCAAATAAAGAATTAATAATTCTTCCCAATTAATTAAATTATTTTAAATATACCTATTAAACAATTCTAATAAAATATTTTTTATTTTTACGCTATTTTTCAGAACATTCATCTCAATCTCATCAAATTCTTGATTTGGATGTTGAATTGGTCTAGAAATTAATTTATTAAGATTTATCCCCCTTATTTCTTCCCCACTTAATCTTTTAGCATCAGAAAGTTCCCTTAAATATTTTCTAACCCAATCTATTGCCTCCATTAATTTTTTATTTGTTATTTTATTAAAAATAATTTTTTTAAAAAATTTTTCAATAGATAATTTTTTTTCTATTATAATTAATTCCTCTTTATTAATAAAAATAGGATCTGCTCCCTTTCATTTCTGATTTCCTAATATTATTGAAGGATTATCTTGATTAAATAATTTTATTTTAATAACATGACAAAAAATTACCCCCATAATTTTATTATCTTATTATTTCAATAAAAATTTTTTATTCATAATAATCATTTTCAATATAATAATTGGAGCTATTGGAGGACTTAATCAAACTTCCTTACGAAAGTTAATGGCATTCTCATCAATTAATAATTTAGGTTGAATAATTTTTGCAATTATAATTAGAGAAAATTTATGAATTTTTTATTTTCTATTATATTCATTTATAATTAGAATTATATGCTTATTTTTTTCTCATTTAAATATATTTTTTTTAAATCAATTATTTATTAATAATATAACTCCCCTAATTAAATTTAATTTATTAATTAATTTTATATCTTTAGGAGGATTACCTCCATTTTTAGGATTTTTACCAAAATGAATTATAATTAATTTCTTAATAATTAATAAATTATACTTATTAACTTTTTTATTTATTATATCTAGATTAATTATTATTTTTTTTTATATTCGTATTATATATTCATGCTTTATAATAAATTATTTTAAAATAAAATGATTAAAAATTAACTTAAAAAATAATTTTATAAAAATTATAAATATTTTTTCCATAATTTCAATGATAGGAATAATTATTAGAACCTTTTTATTTTTATAAAATATATAAAGGTTTTAAGTTAAATTAAACTAATAATCTTCAAAATTATTTATAAAGAGTATTTCTTTAAGCCTTAGTAAATACTTACCCCTTAAAATTTGCAATTTTAAATCATTTATTGACTATAAAGCTTAATATTAATAAAAGAGAATTCTCCCGTAAATAAATTTACAATTTATCGCCTATTAGCTCAGCCATTTTATTTTATTAGCGAAAATGACTTTACTCTACTAATCATAAAGATATTGGCACATTATATTTCATTTTTGGCATTTGAGCCGGAATAGTAGGAACTTCTTTAAGATTATTAATTCGAGCCGAACTTGGAACCCCCGGATCTTTAATTGGAGATGATCAAATCTATAATACTATTGTAACTGCCCATGCTTTCATTATAATTTTTTTTATGGTAATACCTATTATAATTGGAGGATTTGGTAATTGATTAGTTCCTTTAATATTAGGGGCCCCTGATATAGCTTTCCCCCGAATAAATAATATAAGTTTTTGACTATTACCCCCCTCTTTAACCCTTTTAATCTCTAGAAGAATTGTAGAAAATGGAGCTGGAACAGGATGAACAGTTTACCCCCCTCTTTCTTCTAATATTGCCCATAGAGGAACCTCAGTAGACTTGGCAATTTTTTCCCTTCATTTAGCCGGTATCTCCTCAATTTTAGGAGCTATTAATTTTATTACAACTATTATTAATATACGAATAAATAACCTTTCATTTGATCAAATACCATTATTTGTTTGAGCTGTTGGAATTACAGCTTTTTTACTTCTACTTTCCTTACCTGTCTTAGCCGGAGCTATCACAATACTTTTAACTGATCGAAACCTTAATACTTCCTTTTTTGACCCTGCAGGAGGAGGAGACCCAATTTTATACCAACATTTATTTTGATTTTTTGGGCATCCTGAAGTTTATATTTTAATTCTACCAGGATTTGGTATAATTTCTCATATTATTTCACAAGAAAGAGGAAAAAAAGAAACTTTTGGATGTTTAGGAATAATTTATGCCATAATAGCAATTGGATTATTAGGATTTATTGTTTGAGCCCATCATATATTTACTGTAGGTATAGATATTGATACCCGAGCTTATTTTACCTCTGCAACTATAATTATTGCAGTCCCAACAGGAATTAAAATTTTTAGATGATTAGCTACCCTTCATGGAACCCAAATTAACTATAGCCCTTCAATTTTATGAAGATTAGGATTTGTATTCCTATTTACAGTAGGAGGATTAACTGGGGTTATTCTAGCTAATTCTTCTATTGATATCACCTTACATGATACATATTATGTTGTTGCCCATTTCCATTATGTACTTTCGATAGGAGCTGTATTTGCAATTATAGGAGGATTTATTCATTGATACCCATTATTTACTGGATTATCCTTAAACCCATTTTTATTAAAAATTCAATTCTTTATTATATTTTTTGGAGTTAATTTAACATTTTTCCCCCAACATTTTTTAGGTTTAGCTGGGATACCCCGACGATACTCAGATTATCCTGACTCTTATTTAACCTGAAATTTAATTTCATCCTTAGGCTCTTATATTTCTTTATTATCTGTAATATTAATATTAATTATTATTTGAGAATCAATAATTACCCAACGAATTGCTATCTTTTCACTAAATATACCATCTTCTATTGAATGATATCAAAAATTACCTCCAGCAGAACATTCATATAATGAACTTCCTATTTTAAGTAATTTCTAATATGGCAGATTATATGTAATGGATTTAAACCCCATATATAAAGGATATCCTTTTTTTAGAAAATGGCAACATGATCTAATTTAAATTTACAAAATGGAGCATCCCCCCTTATAGAACAAATTATTTTTTTTCATGACCATACTTTAGTTATTTTGATTATAATTACTATTTTAGTGGGATATTTAATAATTAGATTATTTTTTAATAAATATATTAATCGTTTTTTACTTGAAGGACAAATAATTGAATTAATTTGAACTATTTTACCAGCTATTACTTTAATTTTTATTGCTTTACCCTCTTTACGATTATTATATTTATTAGACGAACTCAATAATCCTTTAATTACCCTTAAATCAATCGGACATCAATGATACTGAAGATATGAATACTCAGACTTTCATAATATTGAATTTGATTCTTATATAATCCCAACTAATGACTTATCAATAAATAATTTCCGATTATTAGATGTAGATAATCGAATTATTTTACCTATAAATAATCAAATTCGTATTATAGTAACAGCCTCAGATGTAATTCACTCATGAACTATTCCATCATTAGGAATTAAAGTAGATGCAAATCCAGGTCGATTAAATCAAACTAATTTTTTTATTAATCGACCTGGAATTTTTTTTGGTCAATGCTCTGAAATTTGTGGAGCTAATCATAGTTTTATACCTATTGTAATTGAAAGAATTTCTATTAAAAATTTTATTAATTGAATTAATAATTTCTCATCATTAGATGACTGAAAGCAAGTAATGGTCTCTTAAATCATTTTATAGTAAATTAGCAATTACTTCTAATGATTAATTTTATAAAGAATTAGTTAAATTAATAACATAAATATGTCAAATTTAAATTATTATAATCAAATAATATTCTTTTATTCCACAAATAATACCTATTAATTGAATATTTTCATTTATTTTTTTTATTATAATTTTTATTATTTTTATTATTATGAACTATTATATTTTTAAATTTAATATAAATAAATTTAATAACAAATTAATAAATAAAAAAATCAAAAATTTTCCTTGAACATGATAAGTAACTTATTTTCAATTTTTGACCCCTCTACAAATATTTTAAATCTATCTATTAATTGAATTAGAACTTTTTTAGGATTAATATTTTTACCTTATTCCTTTTGATTTACCCCAAATCGTCATTTTTTTGCATGAAAAATTATTTTAATTAAACTTCATAATGAATTCAAAACTTTACTAAAAAATAATTATTCTCAAGGATCCACTTTTATTTTTATTTCTTTATTTTCATTCATTTTATTTAATAATTTTTTAGGATTATTCCCATATATTTTCACTAGAACTAGCCATTTAACTTTATCTCTTTCAATCTCCCTCCCTTTATGATTAAGATTTATATTTTATGGATGAATTAATAATTATCAACATATATTTATTCACATAATTCCCCAAGGAACTCCAACAGTATTAATACCTTTTATAGTTTTAATTGAAACAATTAGAAATATTATTCGTCCTGGAACTTTAGCAGTTCGACTTACAGCTAACATAATCGCAGGACATTTACTAATAACTTTATTAAGAAATATAGGATCAATTATTCCCACATATTTAATTATATTTTTAATTATTACTCAAATTCTTTTATTAATTTTAGAATCAGCTGTAGCTGTAATTCAATCTTATGTAATTGCAATTTTAAGAACACTTTATTCTAGAGAAGTAAATTAATGAAAAATTTTTACAATCACCCTTATCATTTAGTAGATTTTAGTCCTTGACCTCTTACAGGAGCTATTGGAGTAATAACATTAGTAACAGGTTTAATTAAATGATTCCATAATTTTGAAATTAATTTATTAATTATTGGTTATATTATTACTCTTCTAACTATATACCAATGATGACGAGATATTAGACGAGAAGGAACTTTTCAAGGTAAACATACAATATTAGTAACAAAAGGGCTTCGATGAGGAATAATCTTATTTATTGTCTCAGAAATTTTTTTTTTCTTATCTTTTTTTTGAGCTTTTTTTCATAGAAGTTTATCCCCCAATATTGAGATTGGAGCTATATGACCTCCGATGAGTATTATCCCCTTTAACCCATTCCACATTCCTCTTCTTAATACAATTATTTTAATTAGTTCTGGAGTAACTGTTACATGAGCCCATCATGCTTTAATAGAAAATAACCTATCCCAAACAAATCAAAGACTTTTTATTACAGTTATCTTAGGAATTTATCTTACGATTCTTCAAGCATACGAATATTTAGAGGCCCCATTTACAATCGCAGATAGTGCATATGGATCAACTTTTTTTATAGCAACTGGATTTCATGGACTTCACGTAATTATTGGAACATTATTTTTATTAGTATGCCTAATACGACATACCTTTAATCATTTTTCAAGAAATCATCATTTTGGATTTGAAGCTGCTGCATGATATTGACATTTCGTAGATGTTGTATGATTATTTTTATATATTTCTATTTATTGATGAGGTAATTAACTATTTATATAATATATTTAGTATATTTGATTTCCAATCAAAATGTTTAATTTAATTTAATATAAATAATTATCTTAATAATATGAATTATAATCTTAATTTTAATAATTTCTAATATTTTAATACTTATTTCTATTATTCTCTCAAAAAAATCCACTATAGATCGAGAAAAATGTTCCCCATTTGAATGCGGATTTGACCCTAAATCATCTGCCCGTATTCCTTTTTCTTTACATTTCTTTCTAATTACAATTATTTTTTTAATTTTTGATGTAGAAATTGCTTTAATTTTTCCAATTATCTACCTCTTTAAAACAGTTAATTTTCTAATTTGAATAAAAACAAGATTTTTTTTTATTATTATTTTACTATTAGGAATTTACCATGAATGAAATCAAAATATACTAACCTGAACAAATTAGGGTTATAATTTATTAAAATAATTGATTTGCACTCAATAAATATTGAATTTTCAATTTACCTTAAATAAGAAGCAAAAAATGCATTTAATTTCGACTTAAAAGATAGAGTAAAATTACTCCTTATTTAACTAAAATTAATTGAAACCAAAAAGAGGTATATCACTGTTAATGATATAATTGAATGATATTCCAATTAAGAAATATAAAGTTTATAATTAAGCTGCTAACTTAATTTTTAGTGGTTAAATTCCATTAATATTTCTATTTATATAGTTTAAATAAAACATTACATTTTCACTGTAAAAATAAAATATAAATTTTTATAAATATTTAAAAATTAAAAAAATTTCCTTAATATCTTCAATATTACACTCTTTATATAAGCTATTTAAATAAATAAAGAATAAAATAACCATTAATATAATAAATATCCAAAAAATAAATCTAAATAAATAAATCTTTAAATTATTTATTTGAAAAAATATATAAAAAATAGAATAATTTTTAATAATTTCTATTATTCCTTGTCCTCTGTATAACTCTCTTCAACCTAAATCAATATTCTTTATTAATTTTTGACCTAAATTTAAAAAATAATAAACAACTCCATAGGTAGATAAATTAGGCATAAATCACATTAAACAAAAAAAACTTCTCAAGTTATAAGTTAATAAAAATTTATTTACTCTATAAATATTTATTATTCTAACTAAATAACCTAAAATCCCCCCCAATAATCTAACATAAATTACTATTATTTTTAAATTTAAAGAAAGATAAATTATATAAGGGTAAGAAAAAATTATTCAACTTAAAAAACTTCCTCTAATTACTCTCATAAATAATAATGTTAATATTCTTTTTAATATAATAAAATCTTCATCGTATAAATTATAAATAACTAATAAATTAAAATCTATAATTATAGTATATATTAGTAAACGAAAAGTATAAAATATAGTTAAACCTGTGGAAAAATAATAAAAAAAAAAGACTAAAAAATTTAAATTACTAAAACTTACCATTTCTAAAATCAAATCTTTTGAATAAAATCCAGCTAAGAATGGAATTCCACATAAAGCTATATTAGAGATATTTAAACATAAAGAAGTTAAAGGAATAAAGAAAGTAATCCCCCCCATATAACGAATATCTTGAATATCATTCATTATATGAATAATAACCCCGGCACATATAAAAAGTATAGCCTTGAATATCGCATGAGTTAATAAGTGAAAAAAAGCTAAATCTGGGAATCCTATACTCAAAATTCTTATTATTAACCCTAATTGTCTTAAAGTAGATAAAGCAATAATTTTTTTTAAGTCAAATTCATAATTAGCTGAAATACCAGCCATAAATATAGTTAAAATAGATAATAATAATAAAATTTTAAAAAAAAATATATCAACTAATAGAAAATTAAATCGAATTAATAAATATACTCCCGCAGTAACTAAAGTTGAAGAATGAACTAAAGCTGAAACTGGAGTAGGTGCTGCTATAGCCGCAGGTAATCAAGAACTGAATGGAATTTGAGCTCTTTTAGTTATAGCCGCTAAAATAATTATACCCCCAATAAATTTTATTACTAAATCATTTTCCATAAATTCTAAATAAAAAATATAATTTCAACTCCCATAATTTAATATTCAAGAAATTACTATTAAAATAAATACATCACCAATTCGGTTAGTTAAGGCAGTTAACATCCCTGCATTATAAGACTTTATATTTTGATAATAAATTACTAAACAATAAGAAACTAAGCCTAAACCATCCCAACCTAATAAAATTCTAATTATATTAGGTCTAATAATTAATAAAATTATAGAAAAAACAAATAATAAAACTAAAATAATAAAACGATCTAAATTTATCTCAGATTGTATATATCTTTTTCTATAATAAATTACAACAGAAGAAATTAAACAAACAAATATTATGAATAATAAAGATATTCAATCTAGTAAAATAGATATAACAATGTTAATAGAATTTAAAGAAATAATTTCCCACTCAAAAAAATAGACTAAATCACTTATAATAAAATAAATTATAAAAATAAAATTTAATATTCTATATATAAATAAGCAAATAAAAGAAATGAAACAAATAGAATAATTTTTAGAAAAAATAATTTAAAATGAACTTATCATATTTTTGACCCCACAAATCAATATTTTCTTTAAATTATTTAAATTTTAAAATCAAATTATAAAATAATCTACCTTTAAAATAAGAATATTTAAAGGAAATCAATGTAAAAATAATATTAAATATTCTCGAGAAACTCCCATTGAGAATCTATATAACCCTTGATAAAATTTCCCATGTTGAGTAAAAGAATATAAATATAATCTATATCCAGCTCTAAAAAATGAAATTAATATTAATAAAAATATTGAAAAATAAGATCAACTCAATATAGAATTAATTAAACTAATTTCCCCCAATAAATTTAAAGAAGGAGGTGCTGCTATATTAGAAGATAAAAGTATAAATCATCATAATCTCAAAGAAGGTATAAAATTCATTAAACCCCTATTAATAAATATTCTTCGACTATGTAATCGCTCATAACTAATATTTACTAAACAAAATATACCTGAAGAACATAAACCATGCCCAATTATTAAAATATAAGAACCATTATAACCTCAATAATTTATAACTATAATACCACTAATTACTAATCTTATATGAGCAACAGAAGAATAAGCAATTAGAGATTTAATATCTACTTGACAAAAACATTTTAAACTAATATATAAACCCCCTAATAATCTAATACTTACCCAAATATAATTTAATTTTATATTAATTTTCTGTAAAAAAATTAAAACTCGTAAAAGGCCGTAACCCCCTAATTTCAATATAATTCCAGCTAAAATTATAGATCCTGAAACAGGAGCTTCTACATGAGCTTTCGGCAATCATAAATGAACAAAATATATTGGCATTTTAACTAAAAAAGCAATAATTATTCTAATATATAAAAAATAAGAATTAAAATTATAAAATTTTAAAAAATAAATAACAAAACTTTCAACATTAATAAAAATATAAAAAATCCCCATAAATAAAGGTAAAGAAGCAAATAAAGTATAAAATATTAAGTACATACCAGCTTGAACTCGCTCAGGTTGATATCCTCATCCTACAATTAAAAATAAAGTTGGAATCAATCTTCCCTCAAAAAATAAATAAAATATAAATAAATTCACTACTCTAAAAGTTAAATATAATATAATTAATAAAAAAATAACATTAAATAAAAAAAAATTACAATAAAAATTTATTTTAAATAAATTTTCTCTTGCTATAATTATTAAACCACAAACTCAAATTCTTAATAAAATTAAACCAAATGAAATTAAATCACAAGAAAAAAAATAACTCAAATTTCTAAAAAATATCAAATTTAAAGTTAAATTTATGAAAATATAAAATAAAATAAAAATTAATATTTGAACCATTCAAAAAATATTTTTTTTAAAACATAAAGGAATTATAAAAACTATCATTATCAAAAATTTTAACATCTGTTTATAATAATCTAAATCTTTGAAAATAATCATTTCCATGAGTACGAATCATTGAAACTAAAATAGATAAACCTAATGCCCCCTCACAAACTGAAAAAACTAAAAAAACTATTAATATATATATCTCAAATTCAATAAAACTTAATAAAAATAATAAAATAAAAAAAATTCTTAAAACAATAAACTCTAAACTTAATAAAATAATTAATAAATGTTTATTTTTAGAAACAAAAATTAAATTTCCAATAATAAATATAATAAAAATAATTATCAAATTATAAATAATTATCATTTTTGTTTTTATAGTTTAATTAAAACATTGGTCTTGTAAATCAAAATTAAGAAATTTTCTTTAAAAACTTCAAAGAAAGAATTAATTCCTATCTATAATCTCCAAAATTATTATTTTTATTAAACTATTCTTTGAAATTACAAAAATCTTTTTCTCAAGAATAATTATATTTTTTTCAATAATAATATTTTCATTAACTCATCCCCTATCAATAGGATTAATAATTTTAATTCAAACCCTATTAATATGTTTATTATCCGGAATAATAATCAAAACTTATTGATTTTCTTATATCCTATTTCTAACATTTTTAGGAGGATTATTAGTATTATTTATTTATGTAGCGAGAATTGCCTCAAATGAAATTTTTTCATTTAACTTAAATATAAAAATATTTTTTTTACTTTTTATTCTAACCACAATTATTTTAAGAATTTTTTCTAATAACTTAAAATGAATAAACTTATCTATAAATAACTCAGAAATAATTAACTTCTCAGATTCAATTATTTTTATAAATGAAAATAAAATTAATTTAAATAAATTATATAATAACCAAACATCTATAATAACATATTTACTAATTATTTATTTATTTATTACTTTAATTGCAATAGTAAAAATTACTAATATTTTTTATGGGCCTTTACGATCTACCCTTAACTAATGACAAATAAATTTAAACCTATTCGAAAAATTCACCCAATCATAAAAATTATTAATGGGTCATTAATTGATTTACCTTCCCCCTCTAATATTTCTATATGATGAAATTTTGGCTCTTTATTAGCGTTATGTTTAATTACTCAAATCTTAACAGGATTATTTTTAACTATATATTACACAGCAAATATTGAATTAGCATTTTTTAGAGTTAATTATATCTGCCGAAATGTTAATTATGGATGAATAATTCGAACTCTCCATGCAAATGGAGCATCCTTATTTTTTATCTGCATTTATTTACATATTGGACGAGGAATTTACTATGAATCATTTAATTTGAAATATACCTGATTTATTGGAATTATTATCCTATTTATATTAATAGCAACAGCATTTATAGGATACGTTTTACCATGAGGACAAATATCTTTTTGAGGGGCAACTGTAATTACTAATCTTCTATCCGCAATCCCATATTTAGGAACAATATTAGTTAATTGAATTTGAGGGGGATTTGCAGTAGATAATGCAACTCTTACACGATTTTATACCTTTCATTTTTTACTTCCCTTTATTATTTTAATATTAACAATAATTCATTTATTATTTCTCCATCAAACAGGATCAAATAATCCCCTAGGATTAAACAGAAATATAGATAAAATTCCATTTCACCCTTATTTTACATATAAAGATTTAATTGGATTTATTATCTTAATAATATTTTTAATTTTATTAACATTAATTAGCCCATATTTATTAGGAGACCCTGATAATTTTATCCCAGCTAATCCCTTAGTAACTCCAATTCACATTCAACCAGAATGATATTTCTTATTTGCATATGCAATTTTACGATCAATTCCTAATAAATTAGGAGGAGTTATTGCCTTAGTTATATCAATCTTAATCTTAATTATTCTCCCAATAACATTTTTAAAAAAAATCCAAGGAATCCAATTTTACCCAATTAACCAAATTATATTTTGAATTTTTGTAATAATAATTAATCTCTTAACCTGAATTGGAGCACGACCTGTAGAAGACCCCTATATTATTACAGGACAATTATTAACAATCTTTTATTTCTCATATTTTATTATTACTCCTTTAATTAGAATCTACTGAGATAATCTTCTATTTAAAAATAAATAATACATCTAAAATAATTTATTTTAAATAATTAATAAGCTTTTAAAAGCATTTGTTTTGAAAACTTAAGAAAGAATAAATAATTCTATTAATTTATACTAAAAATAATTCAACTATATTAAAAAAATTTTTAATCCTAAAAATAATAATAAAAAATTTAAAGCTACCGGTAAATAACCCCTTCACGCTAAATATATTAATTTATCATAACGATAACGAGGTAAAGTACCTCGAACTCAAATAAATAAAAAAGAAATTAAAGATAATTTTAAATAAAATATTAAATTTAAATTATACCCCCCTAAATAAACTAAAACAAATAAAAATCTTATAAATAAAATTCTTGAATATTCAGCCAAAAAAATCAATGCGAATCCCCCTCTTCTATACTCAACATTAAACCCTGAAACTAATTCTCTCTCACCCTCTGCAAAATCAAAAGGAGTACGATTTGTCTCAGCTATTATTGAAGAAATTCAACATAATGATAATGGTAATATTAAAAAAATAAATCAAACTAATTTTTGATAATTAAAAAATATTAAAAAATTAAAATCCATCACTATTAATAAACTAGATATAAAAATTAAAGCCAATCTAACTTCATAAGAAATAGTTTGAGCAACTGCCCGAAGTCCACCCAATAAAGCATAATTAGAATTAGAAGATCATCCAGCAATTATAACAGTATAAACCCCTAAACTAATTACACAAAAAAAAAATAAAACCCCTAAATTAAATCTAATTAAATTAAAATAATAAGGAATCACCATTCAAATAAATAATGATATTAAAAAACTAATTACAGGAGAAAAATAATAACAAAAATAATTTGAATAATTAGGATAAGTTTGTTCTTTAGTAAATAATTTAATAGCATCTGAAAAAGGCTGTAAAAGGCCTATAAAACCTATTTTATTGGGACCTTTCCGAATCTGAATATAACCTAAAACTTTACGCTCCAATAAAGTTAAAAAAGCTACCCCAATTAAAACACCTAAAATTAAAATTAATAAACCTATAAAGATTATATAAATATCTCTTAAAAACATTTACTATCTATATAATAAATTTATATATTTATGACTTCTAAAACCATTACATTTTTTCTGCCAAAATAGTTATTTTATTATATTTTTATACAAATTAATAAAATTCTTTATAAATAATTTAATTATAATATTCAATCCTTTCGTACTAAAATATTAATTTTTATTAAAAGATAGAAACCAACCTGGCTTACACCGGTTTGAACTCAGATCATGTAAGATTTTAATGATCGAACAGATCAAAAATTTTAAACTTTTGCATTTAAATTTTATCTTAATCCAACATCGAGGTCGCAAACTTTTTTTTTTATGAGAACTAAAAAAAAAAATTACGCTGTTATCCCTAAGGTAATTTTTTCTTATAATCAATAAAATTGGATCATTTAACCACTTATTTATGGTTAAATTTAAAAAAAGTTTTTTTTATTTTTTTATCACCCCAATAAAATATTATAAAAAATTTATAATTAATAAATTTATACATAATTTAAATTTAACTTAATATAAAACTCTATAGGGTCTTCTCGTCTTTTTAATATATTTTAACTTTTTAATTAAAAAATTAATTTCAATTAAATATAATTAAGACAGCTTATATTTCATCCAATCCTTCATACAAGTCACCAATTAAGAGACTAATGATTATGCTACCTTTGTACAGTCAAAATACTGCAGCCCTTCAATATATATATATCAGTGGGCAGATTAGACTTTAAATTATTAACAAAAAGACATGTTTTTGATAAACAAGTGAATATAAATTTTTGCCGAATTCCTTAAAAACAATTTGTAAAATTTTATTATTATTATATTTATTTTTTACTAATTTTATCACAATTACATTATATTTATTATTATAATAATTTTTTTTTATAAAAATTTAAATTAAAATTAAATTTTAAATTATTTAAAATTATTTATAATAAAATAAAATTTATTAACAATATAAATTATAAAATTTTTAAATATAAATTAAAATAATTATAAAATTTTAATTTAAAGCTTATCCCTTAAATTATTAAATTTTATCAAAAATTAAAATAAATATTTATTTTAATTTTTGATAAAATTAAAAATTAAATTTTTTTCTAAAAAAACTAGATATATTTAAAAACGATTAACATTTCATTTCTAATTAATTATTTAAAATATTTATGCTACAATAACTTTATTAATTAACTAACTCTTTTAAATTCGAGAAATTTAAAAATTTAAAAAATTTTTAATAAACTCTGATACACAAGATACAATAAGTTAAATTTACTTTTTTTTTAATTTATTTTCATTATATTTCAAAATTCCCCCACAATACTAATCTACTATAAATATAAAAATTTTTTCTATTAAAAATACTTTAACCCCCATTAAATATTTTAATATTAAAATTTTTTTTATTACTTTTTACCTTATTAATTTTACCCCTCAAATTAATTAATTAATTAATAATCTTTTCAATGTAAATGAAATACTTACTCAAGCTCTAATTTGTTCTTTCTAGAAACACTTTCCAGTACCTCTACTTTGTTACGACTTATTCCAATTTATTCATGAAAGCGACGGGCAATATGTACATATTTTAATTTTTAATCATTTATCAATCTAAATAAAATTACATTCAAATCCACTTTCAATTAAATATTTCAATTTTAAATTCATTATAAATAAATTTATTGTAATCCATTGTATTCTTAATTATAATCTGCATCTTGATCTGATTTAATTTTTAAATAAAAATTTTTAAATATTATTCTCTTAAAAAAATATTTTTTTAACAACGATATACAAAATATTAAATTAAGTAAATTTATTCGTGGACTATCAATTAATAAACAGATTCCTCTGAATGAACTAAAATACCGCCAATTTATTTAAGTTTCAATAAATTATTTACTATTTTAGTATTATTTATTTAATTTTTAATAATAGGGTATCTAATCCTAGTTTTTAATAAAATTTATCAATTCATATTAAAAAATAATTTTTTATTAAATTAAAATTTCACTTAATAATTTAAATTTTAAATTTTTTATTATTTTTATTAATTAATCACTAACAAAATTTAATTTAACTTTTGTATAACCGCAACTGCTGGCACAAAATTAGTTATTAATTTTAACATTACTAAATCTTAATTTCTTAAATTTTTAATATTAATTACTACCTTTATTAATTAATTATTATTAAAATAATTAAAATATCCCACTAAAATTTATATGTAAAATAAGTCTAAAATAATTTTTTTAAACCATAAGAAATTTATTTATTCGTATTTTTTTTTACATAGATTTTTTTTTTTTTTTTTTTATAATAAAATATTTAATAGACATTATAAGTATTTATTAATTTCTTTCTTTTTTTCTTTATAATATTCCGTGTAAATAAAAAATGGCTATATAAAATTTTATAATTATCCAAATTATTATAAATTAAAATAATTAATATTAATTTTTTCAATAATTTATTATATTATATATATATATATACATGTAAATATTTAATATAATTAAATTAAAGTCTAGCGGAAATTTAACTAATAATTAAATTCCGAAACCGTAAGTATTAATTTTACAAATAAATAAAAAAAAAAATC